GATTGATATCAAATAATGAATTATTCATTCTTATTCATTCATTGAATGATAAATTACTACAAGCGAAGGAGATACACGATTTAAAAAATGGAAGATCCAATATTTCACAATTGTATCTAGAATCACTGGAAAAGTGGAAACAAGACCAGATATAATCTGATCATTCTGAGCCAATCCAAAATCGTTGTAGATCGAACCAATCATTAGTTCCCAACCATGGGTTGAGTGAAACCCGATCCATAAATCAGTAACTAAAAGAATTGAAAAAGATTTGATTGTATCACTTAAGTTATAGAGAAATTCCTGAATCCAAGAATTTAGAATGAAAAGTTCTTCATTACCCAGAAAAAAATAACCACTTAGTATAGCGAAACAGATTAGGTTTGTAGAGAAATGCAAAATTATATGGAAATGAGATTCATTTTGCCTTTGGACCAATTGTATTGTTTCCTTGTGCATTCCTATACGAAACCTTTGCATATGTGTCTCCGAGTACTCCTTTATCATTTCGTCCAACAGGAATAGTTCTTCTAATTCCATAAATTTTTCTAGAACATTTTTCTCTTGAATATCATTCAAAAGGATTTCGGATTGCCTGGTATTCCACCAATTAAGAACCCAAGTTTCTAGACATTTCTTAAATGAGAGAGAAACCCACCAGGGCAAAAAGAGTATAGACACAAGATATGGGAGGGAAGCCAATGCTTTCTTTTTTTTCATTCTGTATCCGTGATGTAAATTGTTAATGAACCTTTTTCATTCGTCGATTCTATCTCTGAGATTTCTATGAAGCACGAATTATATAAAATTATATAACAAGAAGAAGGTATCGAACCTATGGATCTTTTCCTATTTTTGTTTTTGTGTAAGAATTGAGTCTTTAGGATCTAGAATAGAACATACAAGAAAGGCCCTTTTCGAATGAAAAAAAAGAAGTAAATATTCTTTCCATATTCCAGAGATCGCAATTAGGCAAATTGTAACCGATTTCCCCTTCATTTATTCCTTTCGATGAATACTCCGAAAACCCATTTTGAACTAACGAATATAATTTGGATTTAAAGACGAACTCTACCAGATCATTTAATTCTTTTATTTCTATTTTGAATTCAAAAGATTTCACTGTCTAACCGCAGCGCGGAGATAGGGTATCAATTCAAAGGACGAATTATGTTTTACAAAAACAAAAGACATGTTAGGATATTTGATGAATCTACACTACACTTATTAGACCTTTTGATAGTATAAAGAGTGAAGCTGGACGACATGTGTATGCATATACAAAATAGTTTTTGTGTACAAATCTCCTTAATCTATTTTTTTTTTTCAATATATTTTATTTGATAATATATTTTATTTGATTAATTCTATTAGATTTTTAGGTTTTATTAATATTGTTCCATATACGTTCTCCTGATAGATGTATTAAGTTCCTTCTCTCATGCTGATATTTATTCTTTAGTTTCTTTAGTTCATTTCAAAATACTTCAATGGGGACGCGTAAGAAATAGGCCAATTCGGCAGCTTTTTGTTCAATTTCTCGTGGAGTCAAATTCTCATCAGTACGGGTCAACGGAATGGCTCCTTGGCCCCTGATTTCCATATAAAGGACACGACGAGGAAAAAGACCCTCTCTCACCTCCATTCTGATTGATTGGATATCTTTCAGAAAGATACGAAGGAAGATGCGACGATTTATTCCAGGAAATCCCCAACGAAAAAGGGACATTATCCCTTCTTTTCTATCAAATCGGTCATAACCACTACCTACATTCCATGAAATTGTGCACCACAAATAAGAACTAATGAATAGACCTGCGATTCCATAGAAAGACATCACGATCCCTTGGGGGAAAAAAAGAATTTGCTGAGACGGAAATACGGATATCAGATTTTTACCAAGATAACTGGAAGTTCCAACCACTAAGAATCCTAGTGAACCTAAAAAAAGGATAAAGGCCCAGCAAAAATTACTTGTTTTTCGAGACCCCGTTATAAGTTCTATCCATATATGTTCTGATCGCCAATTCATACTATACTAGATCCAGTTGCATTCGATTGGAATTGATAGAATAACCCAAATGGATTTGACTCGACTTTTATTGCTTGATCCCTAAGTAACTTTCATTAACTAGCAGCATTCCGGCAGGAACCATTAGAAATAATTGGTTAGATACATTGAGTTTCTATTTCAAAGATTTTTCAAAAAAGATTTGCGGATCATTTTGAATTTAATCATTTAATTGATTAAGCTATAACTGCATATACATGCATTAATGCGTATATTATCCATCGATATACATAAAAAAACAACTCTTACATTTGTTTTCGGAAAGTCCACATAGCATATATCCTACCCTATTACATTAAAAAAAAGTATCTGTATGATGATCTAGTGTTGAAATAAATTGATGAGATTTGGTCCCATCATATTTAGACAATCTTATTTCTTTGAACATAAAGAGATAAAGAAGCCATTGCGATTGCCGGAAAGACTAGGCCCACTAAAGGAACAAAAATAGAGGGAAAGTTCAAATCTATCATAGAATGGGTACCTCGATTTCATATTTCTATTATAATTATAAAGATATCTTATGATAAGTCTATCTATTAGAAATAAGATTCAGATAATATTCATATGAAATATTTCATAATCAATAACGAATGTAGAACTAAACGAAGCGTACTTATTCCTCTTTATACACGAATATGTATGAGAATCCTGCTTTCATAAATTGGATTCTTCTTCTCCCATCCTTATCTTCATCGTCTTTCTATCTTTCCTTTCAAAACACCTTTTTTTTTTGAAAAGAAAGATAGAAACGAGTTTCTTAGAAGTTTCCGACTTTAACCAATCTTATCCAACAAACATGGATTCCTAGTGAAAAACGGGAGTTCTCGCTAAATAGAAAGAACTTCTATATTCTGATTATTTTTTATTTGAATATTTATTTATTTTGAATCTTCATTCAAGGGAAGGAAACCGTGTAGCTGAAATAACTCATTCAGAACACCTTTTAAAAGATTACGTGGTACGATTGGGTCGAATAAGCCCTTATGGAATAAATACTCAGCCGTTTGTGAACCGTCAGGTACTGTCTTTTTCAATGTTTGTTCAATTACTCTTTTACCCGCAAACGCAATGTAGGCATTAGGTTCAGCAATAATTATATCTCCCAACATACCAAAACTTGCTGTAACTCCGCCAGTTGTAGGAGATGTAAGGATTGATACATAGAATAACTTTGTATTTGATTGATAATCATATAAAGCAGAAGATATTTTAGCCATTTGCATCAAGCTCAAACTCCCTTCTTGCATGCGTGCTCCTCCAGAAGCACACATAATAATGATAGGTAGAGATCGATTACTAGCATACTCAATCAAACGGGTGATTTTCTCACCTACTACGGATCCCATACTACCTCCCATAAACTGAAAATCCATAACTCCCATTGCTATGGGAATACTATTTAGTTGACCTACACCCGTTTGAACAGCTTCAGTTAAACCCGTTTTTATTTGATAAAAAGAGATGCGATCTATATAAGGTTCCTCCTCTGAATGAAATTCAATGGGGTCCATAGAGACCATATCTTCGTCCATAGGCTCCCAAGTGCCAGGATCAATAAAGAGTTCGATTCTATCTGAACTATTCATTTTCAAATGATATCCGCAGTGTTCACAAATATTCATTTTTGAACTAAAAAATTTTTTATAATTTAATCCATAACAATTCTCACATTGAACCCATAACTGTTTGTATTTTGTATTTATATCGAAATCATTAGATTTTTCTCTTATATTGAAAGAACTGCTACTAGTTTTGACACTAGGATTTCCACTTTCAATACTATTTGTACTTTCCGCACAAATGAAACTAGAAATGTAACTGTCGATACCACTGTAAATGTCACTATTAAGACTGATTTCAAAACGAAGATAACTGTCAATGCAACTATTAATATGATTATTCCAATTAGATTGAGTATCATACATGGAATAATAATAGTAGTAATGACTACTATTAGACCCACTATTCAAATAACTAGGAAAAAGAATCTCTAGTTCACTCAAAAAAGAGCTAGCATTGTCAAGATCGTCAATATCAAAAATATGATTGTCAATATCAAAATATACAGAATAAGTGTCACCATTACTATTTCTAATTAAAAAAGTATGATCAGAGATCAAACTCCAAATATTCCTGCTATCAAATAAATAATTTAGATAATGAATATTACTGAAACTAGAACTGTCCCTACTAGGGATCTTTTTCTCCGCATCATTTAGAAGAGTTTCTTCACTTCCACTGGTATGTCCAAGAGCATCAAGACTATCCATTGATTTACTTAGTCCACACCTATGTTCTAACTTCTTGTTAGACAACATCGAATTGAACCAACATTTTTCCATAGATTCTTTCTGCCCCCTATTTTAGGAAAACCTAATACTAATAGATGAATAGTCATTCAATGAAGAAAAAATCATTTTACTATTTCTTTTTTCTTTCTCATCAGAATTCCAATGAAGCATATGATCCAATCATTAAGATTGTTAATGAAAAACGAGCGAGTCTTGAAAATAAAGGATTCTCCTTTTGAAGAATCTGGTGAATCATTTCAATATTATGATAGTGATTATAATAGAATCTTTTCCTTAAAAAAAAAGATAAAAGATATATAAAGACAGGTTTCTCTCATGTCAAACTTTCAATTCTCATCAAAAAGATACATAGTTGTTTCTTCCCATAAAGTAAAAAGGAATTCTCGTCTCGTAGAATATCGTGTCATATAATCAAATAATAAAATGAGTCTCTATTACAACAGGGAACGAAAAAGACAATATACAGGATAGGGGTAGAAGGAATCCTTCTCTTGGCTTGATCTATGGCCTGAAACTAAGGAATATAAAATGATCCACCAATCCAATCCCAAGGATCCATAATTTAGCCTATGGCTCCAACAATAAATAATAGAATAGATTAAGTAGATAAGTTG